AACGAACCCGGAACATACCATTGGGAAGTGATTCGGTAATTAAACCTTCATGAACCCATTTTTGTTCTTTCATTTGAGGTAAAACCTCCTTGGTGTATCAACTATTGGAGGAAGAGTGCTATTAGACAACCCGTCCTTTCGCTTTTTGTTTTCACAAATAGGAAGTCTCGGATCTAATTCGGGTATTCGAAGGATTACCATATATAACACAAAACTTCTCCGCCGATTCTTTCTAGTCTAGCCTCTCGGTCTGTCATTATACCTTGAGAAGTAGAAAGGATTACAATTCCCATCCCACCTAAAATTCTAGGAATTCGTTGGTAATTAGAATAGATTCGTAGACCAGGTCGACTTATTCTTTTTAAATTTAAAACAGTTCTATATTGTCCTTTACTATTTCTTCTATGTTGCAGGGTTAAAACCAAAAAAGCTTTTTTGTTTTCCCGATGTTTCCTCACATTTTGGATAAAACCTTCTCGTAAAAGTATTTTAACAATGTTTTCAGTGATGTTAGTAGATGCTATTCGAACTGTTCCTTTTCTATTCATGTCAGCATTTCGTATAGAAGTTATTATATCAGCAATAGTGTCTCTACCCATGATGAACTAAAATTAGCGGTTTCTCAGAATTTGGATATAATAAACATGCTCTTTTAAAATTATTCTTTATTTTTATTAAAGTATATACGTGAGACATAATCTACTAATAATTAATCGATCTCATTCAAGCCAATTTTACTAGAACTATATAACTCTAATCATGATTTCATTTTATAATACCTCGGGGGCTAATGAAACTATTTTAGTAAAATTTAACTGTCTCAATTCTCGTGCAATCGCACCAAAAATTCTTGTTCCTTTAGGATTTCCTTCTTGATCAATGACAACTGCAGCATTGTCATCATATCGTATTATCATACCGTTATCACGTTTGAGTTCTTTACAAGTACGTACAATTACAGCTCTGATCACTTCAGATCTTTCTAGAGGCATATTTGGTACTGCTTCTTTGATCACAGCAACAATAATGTCACCAATATGAGCATATCGGCGATTACTAGCTCCTATGATTCGAATACACATCAATTTTCGCGCCCCGCTGTTGTCCGCTACATTCAAAAGGGTCTGGGGTTGGATCATATCATTTTTTGAATCTATTTTAAAAATGCAAAAGGGGCGTAGAAAAAAAAAAAGAAATATTCTTTGTCCAAAAGAGAAACCCACATGTTAGTTCAAAGGAAAGACTTCTTGCCTTTCATTTTACAGTTCTATTCTGAAAGAATAAATTGAGTTTGTATAGGCATTTTGGATGCTGCGATTTGAATAGCTTTTCTGGCTACATTTTCTGCTACTCCCCCTATTTCATAAAGTATTCTACCCGGTTTAACGACAGCTACCCAATATTCGGGGGATCCTTTACCCGACCCCATACGTGTTTCTGCAGGTCTTACTGTAACTGGTTTATCTGGAAATATACGTACCCATATTTTTCCACCACGACGTACATTTCGTGACATTGCGCGTCTCCCCGCTTCGATTTGTCTAGATGTGATCCAAGTAGGTTCAAGTGCTTGAAGAGCATATCTACCGAAATCTATACTATTACCTCTAGAAGATATTCCCTTCATTCTTCCTCGATGTTGTTTACGAAATCTGGTTCTTTTGGGGTTATAGTTGATGGTTGTTTCGCAATTCCATCTCTACTCCAGAACTGGACATGAGAGTTTCTTCTCATCCAGCTCCTCGCGAATCAAAAGAAAAAAGTTAATTAAGATATCCATCTATGTAAGTAATGAATAATACGTTAAATCCATGGATTTTTTCAAATTTTATCTAGTTTATTTGAAATTCTTCTATACTTGAATTTTGCTATCTTAACTAAAATAGATCCATATTATACATATTTCAAGTTAGGAATAATTCCAGTTTTTATAGTCTAACGAATCCTTATTTTCCTTTCTTTTTATCATATCGGATCGCTTAAAATTGAACAATTCAATAAAATCCAATTTTCGCGGGCGAATATTTACTCTTTCAATATCTCATTCAGGTGTTGGGTTAGCCTCTGATTTTTCAGAATCAATCAAAAGGTTCCTGGTTCGTTCCGCCATCCCACCCGATGAATTATTAGGACTCATCTTCAAGAGAATCGTTTCCATTCATGGGTTCCTTCGTTCCCATCGCTTCTCTATTAATGGTTAGGTCTGAATTTGACAATGGAGCTTTTCATGGACTTTGTTCTTGAGTCAATCCTCTTAATCTTGCTTGGCTCGAAGCTCTTTTTGTTGTTCTATCAACAAATTAAGGCTGAATCTAAATATTGATGCTTTATTAGATACATTGTTTTTTCTGAGATTTTTTAGAGACCTTACATATTAGATTGGAATCATATAGCATTGATATTTGATCTCTCTTTCTCTCATCATTCCACTTATCCACATCCTTGAAAATTGCGTTTTACAAATCAAACTCAAAATCTGATTTGTTTCTCTGTTTATGCA